TATGAAAACAGAAGTATACGCTTTAGGTCAACATATATCTATGTCTGCTCACAAAGCGCGAAGAGTAATTGATCAAATTCGTGGGCGTTCCTACGAAGAAACACTTATGATATTAGAACTCATGCCTTATCGAGCATGTTATCCCATTTTCAAATTAGTTTATTCTGCAGCAGCAAATGCTAGTTTCAATATGGGTTCGAATGAAGCAAATTTAGTCATTAGTAAAGCCGAAGTAAATGAAGGTACTATCGTGAAGAGATTAAAACCTCGAGCTCGAGGGCGTAGTTTTGCCATACAAAAACCTACCTGCCATATAACTATTGTAATGAAAGATATATCCTTAGGTGGATATATAGATACCGACTCTATTAAGTGGTCACAAAAACCAAAATGGAAAAAAAAGGATACAACTATGTCGTATTATGATATGTATAGTAATAGTAATGGGGGAACATGGGACAAAAAATAAATCCAATTGGTTTCAGACTTGGTACAACCCAAGGTCATCATTCCCTTTGGTTCGCACAACCAAAAAATTATTCTGAGGGTCTGCAAGAAGATCAAAAAATAAGAAATTATATCAAGAATTATGTACAAAAAAATATGAAAACATCCTCTGGCGTTGAGGGAATTGCGCGTATAGAGATTCAAAAAAGAATCGATCTGATCCAAATCATAATCTATATGGGATTTCCAAAAATATTAATTGAAAGTCGACCCCGAGGAATCGAAGAATTACAGATGAATTTACAAAAAGAATTTAATTCTGTAAATAGAAAACTTAACATTGCTATCACACGAATTGAAAAGCCTTACGGAAACCCTAATATTCTTGCAGAATTTATAGCCGGCCAATTAAAAAATAGAGTTTCTTTTCGCAAAGCAATGAAAAAGGCTATAGAATTAACTGAACAAGCAGATACAAAAGGAATTCAAGTGCAAATTGCAGGACGTATCGACGGAAAAGAAATTGCGCGTGTTGAATGGATCAGAGAGGGTAGGGTTCCACTACAAACCATTCGAGCTAAAATTGATTATTGTTCCTATACAGTTCGAACTATCTATGGGGTATTAGGCATCAAAATTTGGATATTTATAGACGGGGAATAATAAAATAAACCTTTATTTCCCTTTGCATTCTATCCGGCGATGGAACAAAAAGAGAAATTTATTTCTTATTTTTATTTTTATTTTCTCTTCAATAAAAAAATGAACAAACAATTATAATTCTATAGGGTTTAATAAAAATTAAATTAATCTTTTGATAAAATTGCTATGCTTAGTGTGTGACTCGTTGGTTTTTTGAGGGTTAGTAACCAGCCCCATAGTATAAACAAATAACTATAGAAGTAATAACCAACTCATTCCTTCGTATTATCTGGATCCAAAGAACCAGTCAAGATATGATATATTGTTCATATTGTTGTAGCAACTGAAATACTTTTTCATTAAAAAATCTGCTTCTAAGTTGTCAATAGAAATAAAAAAGAAAGGGTATGGATAAATGGAAGGATGAAAGAAAGAAAGAAAAAGAATATGGATGATATAAAATTCCAATATGTAAGGTCTATGAGTCATCTCATAAAAAATCTGTGTAATAAAGCATCAATAAGGATTCATCATTAAAAGGATCTGCTCATCGAACAAAAAATAAAGAGCTTCGAGCCAATAAAGACTAAGAATATTGACTCAAGAACTAATAGCTCCATTGTAGAATTCAGACCTAACCATTAAGTAAGAAGGGATGGGAACGATGGAACCTGTGAATTCAAAAGATTCTAGTGAAAATGAATTTGAACGATTCATTGATCGGGATGGCGGAACCGACCAGAAACCAATTAATCTATTCGGAAAAGTTATGAACTAATGATAGAACTGAAATAGAAATTGAAAGAGTAAATATTCGCCCGCGAAAACTTTATTTTTTTGGATTGCTAAATTTAGGGTAAATCCAATACGATAAAGAGTAAAACAAAAGAAAGATTCCTTTTAACATTCTAAATCTAAAAAAAAAGTTATTTAATATATTTAGTTATCTATTATCTATACTATACAAACAAGATATAAAAATTAATAATAGATTTGATCTAGATTAAATGAAATCCATGAGTCAGCGGATTACTTATTAAATACATGTATATCTTAATTCAAATTATATTATATCTGAATTGAATTCTAAATCTTTAATTTGAATTTATTTTTATTCGCGAGGAGCTGGATGAGAAGAAACTCTCACGTCCAGTTCTGTAGTAGAGATGGAATTCAAAACAAACCATCAACTATAACCCCAAAAGAACCAGATTCCGTAAACAACATAGAGGAAGAATGAAGGGAATATCTTATCGAGGTAATACTATTTGTTTTGGTAAATACGCTCTTCAGGCACTTGAACCCGCTTGGATCACATCTAGGCAAATAGAAGCAGGTCGACGAGCAATGACACGAAATGCACGTCGCGGTGGAAAAATATGGGTTCGTATATTTCCAGATAAACCAGTTACAGTAAGACCCGCAGAAACACGTATGGGTTCAGGTAAAGGCTCTCCCGAATATTGGGTAGCTGTTGTTAAGCCTGGTCGAATTCTTTATGAAATGGGTGGAGTAACAGAAAATATAGCCCGAAGGGCTATTTCAATAGCAGCGTCCAAAATGCCTATACGAGCTCAATTTATAATTTCGGGCTAAAAAAGAAATAGGCCCTAATTAAAAATAGCGGATGCAGGTTTCTTTTTTTGGACAAATAATATTTCTTTTTTTCTTTGACCTTTGTATTGTAAAAACAGATAAAAAAAAAAAATGATATGATTCAACCTCAGACCCATTTGAATGTAGCAGATAACAGCGGGGCTCGAGAATTGATGTGTATTCGAATCATAGGAGCTAGCAATCGTCGATATGCTCGTATTGGTGACGTTATTGTTGCTGTGATCAAAGACGCAGTTCCAAACATGCCTCTACAAAGATCAGAAGTGGTCAGAGCTGTAATTGTACGTACTTGTAAAGAACTTAAACGTGACAACGGTATGATAATACGATATGATGACAATGCTGCAGTTGTGATTGATCAAGAAAGAAATCCAAAAGGAACTCGAGTTTTTGGTGCGATTGCCCGAGAATTGAGACAGTTCAATTTTACTAAAATAGTTTCATTAGCTCCCGAGGTATTATAAAATGAGACCACGATATGGTTATAGTAGGGTATTTAAAAGAAATAGATTAAGATTCATTTAGTAGATTTTGTCTCACGTATATACCTTTTAAAATTAATATTCATAAACAAATACGTAAAAAAAAAAAAGAAAAAACATGTTGATTATATCCAAATTTGGAGGCACCAATAATTTTAATTAATCATGGGTAGTGATACTATTGCTGACATAATAACCTCTATACGAAATGCCGATATGTATAGAAAAAGCGTGGTTCGAGTAGCATCTACTAATATCAGCGAAAGTATTGTGAAAATACTTTTACGAGAGGGTTTTATCGAAAACGTGAGAAAACATCGAGAAAACAACAAATATTTTTTGGTTTTAACCCTACGACATAGAAGGAATAGGAAAAGCACTTATAGAAATCTTTTAAATTTAAAACGGATCAGTCGGCCGGGTCTACGAATCTATTCTAACTATCAAAGAATTCCTAGAATTTTAGGTGGGATGGGTGTTGTAATTCTTTCTACATCTCGGGGTATAATGACAGACCGAGAGGCTCGACTAGAAAGAATAGGCGGAGAAATTTTGTGTTATATATGGTAATCTTTCTAATATCCGAATTGAATATGAAACTTCTTATTTGTGAAAAAGAAAAGAGAAGTGCTGGGTTGTCTAATAGGGTTCTTCCTCCACTAGTTAATACTTCAAGGGGGTTTTGCCTGGAATGAAAGAACAAAAATGGATTCATGAAGGTTTAATTACTGAATCGCTTCCCAACGGTATGTTCCGGGTTCGTTTAGATAATGAAGATACAATTCTAGGTCATGTTTCAGGAAAGATCCGACGTAGTTTTATACGGATACTGCCAGGTGATAGAGTCAAAATTGAAGTAAGTCGGTATGATTCAACCAGAGGTCGTATAATTTATCGACTCCGCAACAAAGATTCGAAAGATTAGGTGTTTCCCTATTTATTTCGTAGGAATACCATTAAAAATTGAAAATTTCAAGAAACTTATTTTCTTCCAAGAAGTAGATTCAAAATTAAAGTAAGGAGTGGCAAATATGAAAATAAGAGCTTCCGTTCGTAAAATTTGTGAAAAGTGTCGACTAATACGTCGTAGGGGACGAATTATAGTAATTTGTTCGAACCCAAGACATAAACAAAGACAAGGATAATAAGGCTCATTAAAGACCTGATATACAAATAGGGGATCTGTTTTGACATGAAATGGATATATCCATATATCTCTGACTCAAATTTATGAGATGATAAAATATGGCAAAAGCTATACCGAAAAAGGGTTCACGTGGACGTATTGGTTCACGTAAGAGTACACGTAAAATACCAAAGGGGGTTATTCATATTCAAGCAAGTTTCAATAATACCATTGTGACTGTTACAGATGTACGGGGGCGAGTGGTTTCTTGGTCCTCTGCCGGTACTTGTGGCTTCCGAGGTACAAGAAGAGGGACACCATTTGCTGCTCAAACCGCAGCGGCAAATGCTATTCGTGCAGTAGTAGATCAAGGTATGCAACGAGCAGAAGTCATGATTAAAGGTCCCGGTCTCGGAAGAGACGCAGCATTACGAGCTATTCGCAGAAGTGGTATACTATTAACTTTCGTACGGGATGTAACTCCTATGCCACATAATGGCTGTAGACCCCCGAAAAAAAGACGTGTATAGAAAAAAAATGGAAGATATTTCAATAGCAAGAGAAACAAGAGAAATAAATGATTCAATGATCTGATCAAATAATATTATTATGGTTCGAGAGAAAATAACAGTATCTACTCGGACACTCCAGTGGAAGTGTGTTGAATCAGCAGCAGACAGTAAGCG